ACCGTTGGATTATCATATACGTTCAAGAAAAAGGGATCGTGTAATAATTTAAAAGTAGTAAATTAATAAAAGGATTGCTACAAAAAAGAAATACAAGAAAAGATAAGAAGAGATGCGTCCACTACCTACAGATTTGATACCTTCGCCTACAAAGAAACTCAAAACACCAACTCCATTAGTAATTCCATCAATTACTCGTCTATCAAAAAAAGAAGTTAACTCGGCCAATCCTCTTATTCCCCCAATAAAGAATCTTGCATAAAAAGTATCTATGTAACCACGATTATATGACCAATCATATATACCATTTATTATTTTGTCCAAAAGAATTCTTTTAGGACCTGTTTTAACAAAAGAGTTAATTAAGTCCCAATTTTGCAAAGATGAATAAACAGGTTTATATAAAAAAAAGGCTATAAATATTCCAAAAAGAGCTATACTAACTGAAAAAATAGCATCTTTCAAAAATTCATACCAATCTATTGAATTATTCAAATTTTGATGTAAAAGGTTTATAGACGGAGTTAACCATTTTGATAATATGTCCAAATACAATCCTTCTTGGTTGAAAGGAATTCCTAGGGATCCAACGAACAACGTAAATAGAACCAATACAAGTATAGGAAATAACATAGTATTATCCGATTCATAAGGATACGAAAAAAACTTATTATTTCCAAAACCGGTAATAGTAATAAAAGGTTGTGTGATGTTTCTTGCATTCTGATCAATTAGATACGTTTTTTTTGAAAAAAAAGAAAAAATATCATGATTTTTCATTGTTAATAACGTTAATAAACGAAAATTTTTGTTAATTCTTTTTGAATCTTCTTTACCCCATAGAGATATTGAATAGAAGGGAGTATTTTTTTTGCCACTATAATTTTGAAAATGAACGTTTAAATGTCCTTCAAAAGTAAGTAAATAGATTCGAAACATATAAAATGCGGTTAATCCCGCTGTAAACCAAGCTATTATTGCGAAAATTGGTGAATACAACCAAGTATCATTAAGAATTTCATCTTTGGACCAAAAACAAGCAAGAGGCGGAATACCACAAAGAGAAAGTGTACCTAATAAAAAAGCGGTTTTGGTAATTGGGATATGTTTTGTTAAACCCCCCATATAAACCATATTCTGACTTTTATTTGGAGAATATCCAACAAGAGTTTCCATTGAATGAATAACGGATCCGGATCCTAAAAATAATAATGCTTTCGAATAAGCATGAGTAATCAAATGAAATAAAGCACTTCGATAAGACCCCATACCTAGAGCTAACATCATATAACCCAATTGAGACATTGTGGAATAGGCTAAACCTCTCTTAATGTCTTTTTGAGCAAGGGCAAAAGTAGCCCCGAATAATATTGTTATTACTCCTACCAAAGAGATGAAATTCATTATGTGAGGGATGACTATGAAAAGAGGAATAAGCCGAGCTACAAGAAAAATGCCCGCAGCTACCATAGTAGCGGCATGTATAAGAGCCGAAATAGGAGTAGGCCCCTCCATGGCATCCGGTAACCATACATGAAGGGGAAATTGTGCAGATTTAGCAACCGCACCGGCAAATAATAGAACGGCACAGAAAGTAACAAATAAAAAATTGACTTCATTATGATTATTAGAAATAAGGTTATTGAATATTTTGAATAAATCTCGAAATTCGAAACTCCCTGTTATCCAATAAAAACCTAAAATTCCTAATAATAAACCAAAATCCCCAACACGATTAGTTACAAATGCCTTTTGGCAAGCATTTGCAGCAACAGGCCGTGTGAACCAAAACCCTATTAATAGATATGAACACATTCCTACCAATTCCCAAAAAATATAAATTTGTATCAAATTAGAACTAGTAACTAATCCTAACATAGAAGTACTGAAAAAACTCATATAAGCAAAAAATCTCAAATATCCTTGATCATACGACATATAATTATCACTATAAATAAGAACCATAATTCCAATAGTAGTGATTAATATTGACATAATAGAAGTAAGCGGGTCGATCAAGTAACCGAATTCTAAAGAAAAATCATTATTAATGATCCAAGACCATACATATTGATAGATAGAACTGCCATTTTTTTGCTGAATAAACAGATTGATCGAAAAAATCATGACTATACTTAACAAAAAAACACTTTGAAAAGCCCACATACGGCGAAGACTTTTTGTTGCCGACGGAAAAAGAAGAAGTCCCGCTCCTATTAACATAGGAACTGGAAGTGGAAGGAAAGGTATTATCCACGAATATTGATATGTCTGTTCCATAAAAAAGTTTTTTATTCTTAATTGATTGTTTCCGATTTACCGGATCCTACCCCCTTTCAATTTCAAAACAAAAGGGGTCAATAAAAAAATCAAGAGATGTACTAACTTAAAGATATTTTTTCGAATTTTATATATTATCTGGGTCTTTCCAAAATACTTTAAATATTAAAATAAAGAAGTTACAATTGGGCAAATGATATGACCTACTTGCTCATAAAAAGCAAATTTAGTTATTAACTAAGATTTTTCTTAAAATAACGAAAATACAAAATTTCATTATTATTAAATCACTTTATATTCATAAAGTAATGATAAAAAATTACACTAAAAATAAATCTGATATGAATCGATATGAATCATAGGATTAACTAAGGTACAATTTTTGTACGAATCTCGCTTTTTAGTCAGTTTGTTCCAAATCATTAACTAGTTTCAGTATGAAACTGATGGATTAATTTCTGTTTAAATAAAAAAACATTTATAGGAAACGCTATAATATCTAACATTTTATATTTTTTATAAGATTTATTTTTATATTTATCAAAAAAGGGGGTAATTATCAAAAGGAGGTAAAAGAAAATCAAATTTAATAAAAAAATAACGAAGATTTTTTTTAACAAAACGTGTATCTTTTAACAGATTCATTACTTTAATTACTAGTTTGATTCGAATTTTAAAATGGAATTTCGAAGTATTCTTTACTCAAGTTTGACCAATTAATAGAAAAAATTAAAGTTTTCGTTAGGCTTTTCATTAGGCAATGGGTTCTTAAAGGGTTCTTAAATCCTTCGGTCTATTTTATGTAGAAAAAAAATTAAATTATATTTTTATAGTAAGATTTTATAGTAAGATTTTGTACGATTTTCGCATATTTTTTATCTATATATATATTTTTTTTTTGTTTTCTATAGATAATATATATTATCTTATCTAATTATTATCTAGAAAATAACTATATAATGAATATATTCGTTTTGACCAATAGATGTCTTTCACATCCAACTATAACAACGAGTAACCTCTTAATTTTTAAATGGCAGTTCCAAAAAAACGTACTTCTATATCAAAAAAGCGTATTCGTAAAAATATTTGGAAAGGGAAGGGATATTGGGCAGCCTTAAAAGCGTTGTCATTAGGTAAATCTCTTTCTACCGGAAACTCAAAAAGTTTTTTTGTGCGACAAAAAAAGTCATAAAATAAAACATTGGAATAATCCGAATAGAAAAATAGGCCCCATTTCATTCTTAATAGGAAATCAACAAACCTATTGTTTGTGGCTAATCAATATGAACTAGAACTCGCTTCGCTATTAGGATATGTATAATAATAATTCTTCGGTTTAGGGGTTAGTAAATTATAAAAAGTTTTTGAAAAAAATAAAGACAAGATACAAAACTTGAGCCTTTGTTAGTATATTTTCTTGTTTTGGAGATGGGGGAGTCTTTTTTCCCCATCAACCTATTTGTCACAATTACAATAATCGACGTTTTTCTATATATATAGAAATATAAATATATATATTCATATATATATTGAAGAAGGGTAAAAAAGAGATCTTTAGTTAAAATTAATACATCGTTTAAATTAATTTATTCATTTATTTTGAAAATTTTTTGTGTAACTTTCTTACTTCTTATTTATCTGAATTTCTCTGAATTAATCTATTAGAATATATAAATTTCCCATATATATGTCTCTTTCAACCCAACCGACAAAAGCCTGGAATTTTTTGTCCGAATTAATGTGCAAGTTTTGAGTAATAAAAAGGGGTCTTATTTTTTGTTCATTGGTAAAATACATTTTTTCACTTTTAGGAAATAATATAAATGATAAATCTTTTATAGTTCTATCAATAACTAGAGGGTTTAAGTTTATAGTTTCAATAGTTCGATTCTATTGCATTATAGAAGAGCATAAACTACACCAAAGCACTAAGGTAAATAAAACCCATACCCCATAATAACGAACCTTCGAATTTGTATTTGAACAAAGTTTTATTCATCCATTTTCATTTTGACTAAAAAGATTTCATTTAGTTGACTCCTTAAATCTCGACGATTGACTATGAATAGGCTATTATGAATTCGAACAAGCCGCTATGGTGAAATCGGTAGACACGCTGCTCTTAGGAAGCAGTGCGAGAGCATCTCGGTTCGAGTCCGAGTGGCGGCAGACCTTCTCTTCGAAAATAGATACAATATATTATAAATTATAGAATGAATTCAACTCCTTATTTATATTTCAGGATTCCTCCTTTTTAAAATTTTTATGATATTTTCAACTTTAGAGCATATATTAACTCATATTTCCTTTTCGATCGTTTCCATTGTAATTACAATTCATTTGATAACTTTATTAATCGATGAAATCATAAAACTAAATGATTCGTCAGAAAAGGGAATGATAGCTACTTTTTTATGTATAACCGTATTATTAGTAACTCGTTGGATTTATTCGGGGCATTTCCCACTAAGTGATTTATATGAATCATTAATCTTTCTTTCTTGGAGTTTATCAGTTATTCATATAGTTCCATATTTAAAAAAAAAAAAAAGCCATTTAAGCACAATAACTGCGTCAAGTGTTATTTTTACCCAAGGCTTTGCTACTTCGGGTCTTTTAACTGAAATACATCAATCCGCAATATTAGTACCCGCTCTCCAATCCGAGTGGTTAATAATGCACGTAAGTATGATGATATTGGGCTATGCAGCTCTTTT